AAGTGGAATAAGCAAAGTGGATTCCTTGTTGATTAGTCGAGTTCCAATGAAAACCACACAATTGAAGGAAATGTCCGAATTTGCTATTTAGAAAATCAATAAACTAAGGTTTTGTCGTTCTAGATATCGGATTCAACGGAAACAATTACAGCAGTAGGGGGGGGGAAATCAAAAAACAAGTCGAGCAAAATTATACAAAGTTATATACAAGGTGCTACCCCCCCTTAGTCTTTCTTTAATTGAATTTCGTTTGATTAGACGGAATAAAAACTTCCGCTTTCTTTAAAAGATTCTGAACAGTTCCTGTGGGTTGAGCACCTTTTTCAAGGAAATATAGAATAAGAGGAACGTTTAAATAAGTTTGATTCTTCATTGGATCATAAAACCCCACTTTTCTAAGATCTTTTCCTTCTCTTCGGGATCGAACATCAATTGCAACGATTCGATAGACGGCTCATTGGGATAGATGTAGATGACCAACACCCCCCCTAGAACCGTATGGGAAGTTTTCTCCTCGTACGGCTCGAGAAAAATGATTTGCTTCGAAGTTTTGTCTATGTATGCAATTCTAATAAATTAAATGACAAATGGGCCTAGAAAATCAATTAGACTCTGATTTCAGTCTTTTTTCCTTCCTGAAAATGAAAAAGAAACCATTCGTACTCATAACTCAAGTTGGATAACTCTCAAATAGCTCAAAGGAAAAATCTTTAGTCACTTTCATTTATTGAGTGGTCTTTAACCCCTTTTGTTTTGTTTGTCTTTTGTCTCCTTTCAAATTCTATTTGGATTCTTTAGTCTGATCCAATTAGTGAGACTATCGAGACAATTAAAAAGGTCTTTCCTTGTTCTTAGATCCTTTATCCTTATTTTAAATCATTGGGTTTAGGCATTACTTCGGTGCTTCTTAATCCTTTCAAAGTGGCAGCAACATACCCCTTTTTTGATTTCTTTCTATCAAAGAATCCTACGGACAGTTGATTCACGTGTGATACACTTTGAATCGAAAAAGTTTGCTAAATTCTAACAAGTATTGCTTTTGAATTGGAAACTTGCTCGAATTGGATCCTTTCGATTTCTATATATGGAAGATACGTTTACGAAGTTGTTCCGATTAATTGGCATTAACCCTAGATCCTTGCCCCCGAGAAATGAATTAATCCTTTCTACTCGAGCTTCATCGTGGACTATTTACAACCCAACAAAAAATCGAGTGTAACAGAACAAACAATGTCGAGCCAAGAGCACTCTCATCCTTAGATAAATCGAAAATGGTGGATGGAAAAATCCACAACGGATCGTGTCCTTCAAGTCGCACGTTGCTTTCTACCACATCGTTTCAAACGAAGTTTTAACATAATATTCCTCTAATTTGGAACCGGTATGGAATTGATTCAATTATGGAATCATGAATAGTCATTGGTTCAGTTGTACATAGACATCGTAATCTAGGCTTTTTCTTCTATATATGATAATATGATATGAAACGATTTTTCTGAAAAAGTCTTAGCAAGACAGCATCTTTCACATACATAAATAATATATAGATAATAGCAAGAAATCGAAATATATAAACGAATAACTTTTTTAATCTGCATCTTCAAGTGACTCAACAGGATAGATTAAACGATTTCCTACTTTTTGAGTACCAAATAAAGATTCCACTTACAAGCAATCATTAAAAATATTTAATAAAAAAAGTTCTAATTGAAATTGAAAAAGTTTCCTATTTAGACATCATTATTTAATTTGATTATTTAATTTGAAGAAAATTGGACAATAAGCATGACGTTTGATCTTCATAGGAAGATAAGTCTTTCTTTTTGAATTGACTCATCACTTTTAAATAGATAAAAGAAAAGAAAAACGAAATCCAATTTTTTTTCATGAGATGGATAAAAAAATGATCTAAGTTAAGATTTGAATCTTTATTCTTTTCGTCTGATTACGAAAATCAAATTACGAAAATCAAAAAAATAAGGAGGGTTTTTCGTATCTATCAGATAGACTGAAGAGTTGTCACTGTTATAGATACTCTATTCTATAATATGGAATTTAAATAATTTAAGGTATCAACAATCTTTTTCACAAAAACCGAAAAATTATTGTCATTGAAATAGAACGATACATACCATATAAGCGAAATATTTCCTCATTTTATATATTTTAATATTTTAGATGATATATATTTATAGATTTTGTTTAACATGGGATTAAGTAATATTTCACAATAATCGACTCTTATCATAAAGTGAATAAAAGGGTGATAGGGGAAATCACCCCTGCCTCAATTGTTCTGTAGATTTCCAATTTTTACTTAGAACCAAACACAAAATACCTAAATAAAATGAGATTCAAAGAAAATATATCGGCTCCATAACATATTTCTATATGATATGTAACTTGATCATTTGTTAATGAGATTCGAACAGACACAGATATTAAAATGAATACGGATTTACTCCTATCCACTGACTTACTTCTTTCTATAGTCATAAGGGAGCATAAAAAAATGGATATGTACTGGGACGGAAGGATTCGAACCTCCGAATGGCGGGACCAAAACCCGTTGCCTTACCACTTGGCCACGCCCCATTTCAATTTCTAATCTACACTAAGAAACAATAATATTGGTATTGGTTGTTTGTCAACTCCAGTCCAAATATCTATATATCTATAGAATAGATTGGTACTAGGATTTTGATACATATAGATATAGAATTCAACTTAATTTATTGATCATTACATAGAATTCAATTAAGATATTGTATGAAAGTATGATTTCTTCTATTCTCCTTTGAGAATTGGAGGATTTTTGATTGGGTGGGTTCAAAGAAAAAGAAGGATTTTTTGTCTACCTTACTTACTTTCTTCCTTGTTCCTTATATCAAAAACTCAATCAAAATGCAATTATCTCCAAGAACAAAATGTCTGTTATGCTTAATATCGTTAGTTTGATCTGTATTAATTCTGCCCTTTATTCAAGTAGTTTTTTCTTCGGCAAATTGCCTGAAGCGTATGCTTTTTTGAATCCAATCGTAGATGTTATGCCAGTCATACCTGTGCTTTTTTTTCTCTTAGCTTTTGTTTGGCAAGCTGCTGTAAGTTTTCGATGAGATCCTTAATAATAATATCTTAGAAAATGCATGATTTCTTCGAGAAAAATTCTAACAATTGAGAAAATCAGATAAGTTTTAGAGTATGAATCCTAGATTAGCATACTGAAATTCTTGGATAGTCGCCATAAATCCGGCTTACCCCCATTTCCTCATTTTTGACCCCCTTTCCAGTGAAAGACCCTAACCCCATTAGGGTCTCCCACAATATCGAATTTGGATATGAAAGAAGTTTTTGATAATGAAAAACAAATGAATTTGTGACAATTCATGAAAAAAAACCAGATTTCGTGGTGTCAAAATAGGATATGTGGTAGAAAAATGGAAGATCTATTCTCTTTTTTTTTCCAAAAAATCATCTTGGAGATTGTGTAATGCTTACTCTGAAACTCTTCGTTTATACCGTAGTAATATTTTTTGTTTCTCTCTTTATCTTTGGATTCCTATCTAATGATCCGGGGCGTAATCCTGGACGTGAAGAATAAAATCCAAAAGGTTTTCCTTGGGAAATTTTCCAATTTTCTTAGGATTTTATCTATTCCACACGCTTAACTAAGATTTTCAAAATTGAAAAATAAAATAAAGCAAGTCATTAACGGAAACGGAAAGAGAGGGATTCGAACCCTCGGTACAAATAACTCGTACAACGGATTAGCAATCCGACGCTTTAGTCCACTCAGCCATCTCTCCCAATTGCAAAAGATAATTACTACATTACATTACACATAATGTAAGGAGTCTTTCTCTCTCTTTTTTCTCTATTCTAAACGAAAAGAGGGGCTCGAGCCCGCCACTAATCGAACTAAAGAAAAATAAGGAAGACCTCCTTGTGTTGATTTTGTTCGAAAGGCCCTTGTTATTCTGATGGCCTGGCCTGGTCAGTACCTAGCCGGGCCTTTTTTTTTGTTCTAACGAATTATAGATAAATAATGATTTATCTGATATCTGATTTGAAAACACAAATATTTTTTTTTATTATATTATTATATTCAATTGAATATTTTATATTCAAGCAACAACAAAAAGAATAAAAACTGTTTCCATTTTTTTTCTTGTTATATTTTATTTCATTTTCCGAACTAAAAAAGAAACTATAGATTCTGGACAATGCATTTTTCTGTTATGATTGTAGTGTTTTTTTCGATCCGTATCTATCTTCTTTCAGCAAAAAAGAAAACTTTAGTTATTTAATTTCAATTAAATGAAGCCTCTTTTCCGAATCTCATTAAATTTTTATCTACCCACGAAAAAGTTCAACACTCCAAGTTTTATGATTCTTTAATGATCCTATCTTGATCATGCTCAATTATCTTGTTCGACAAAAGCTCCATTTGTATACAATAATCATATTGTAGCGGGTATAGTTTAGTGGTAAAAGTGTGATTCGTTCTATTAGCCCTTTAATAGTTAAAGGGTCTTTCGGTTTTATTCATATTCCGATCAAAAACTTTATTTCTTAAAAGGATTTAATCCTTTACCTCTCAATGATAAAGTCGAGAAAAAAATACACATTCTCGTGATTTGTATCCATGAGTCACTTATAAATTGAAAAGTTGGATTATGAAATTGCGAAACATAATTTTTGAATTGGATCAAGACTTCCAATTGAATAAGTATGAGTAAAGGATCCATGGCTGAAGATAAAAAGTAAATTTCCAATCGTAACTAAATCTTCCATTTTTTTGGATGTCTAAAGAAAGAAATTGAAGCAAAATAGCTATTCAACGATGTCTTTGGTTTACTAGAGACATCGCCATATTGTTTTAGCTCGGTGGAAACAAAATCCTTTTCCTTAGGATCCTCTCAAATAGAAATAGAGAACGAAGTAACTAGAAAGATTGTTAGAATCACCTTCTTCTAGAAGGATCATCTAGAAAGCAATTC